TCAAACTTCTTATTGATCCTGACACTTGGGAGCCTATGGATGAGGATATGGTCTCTATGGATCCCATTGAATTTAATTCAGAAGAGGAACCTTATACAGATCGCATCTTTTTTTATAAAAAAAAAACGGGTTTAACTGAAGCTGTTCAAACGGGCATAGGTCAACTAAATAGTATTCCCATAGCAATTGGAGTTATGGATTTTCAGTTTATGGGAGGTAGTATGGGATCCGTAGTAGGTGAGAAAATAACCCGTTTGATCGAGTATGCTATTAATCGATCTCTACCTGTCATTATTGTGTGTGCTTCTGGAGGAGCACGCATGCAAGAAGGGAGTTTGAGCTTGATGCAAATGGCTAAAATATCTTCTGCTTCATATGATTATCAATCAAATAAAAAGTTATTCTATGTATCAATCCTTACATCTCCTACAACTGGCGGAGTTACAGCAAGTTTTGGTATGTTGGGAGATATCATTATTGCTGAACCTAATGCCTATATTGCGTTTGCGGGCAAAAGAGTAATTGAACAAACATTGAAAAAGACAGTACCTGACGGTTCACAAGAGGCTGAGTATTTATTCGATAAGGGCTTATTCGACCCAATCGTACCACGTAATCTTTTAAAAGGTGTTCTCAGTGAGTTATTTCAACTACAGGGTTTCCTTCCCTTGAATCAAGATTAAAAAAAAATATTTTAATTTTAAATTAAAAAGGGGTTGAAATTCTTCATTTTAAAATGGAAGTATAGCACTAGGTTCAGTTATTTTGATTTGTAGCGAATAAGCATTTAGTTTATTGTAATCAAAAAAACCAAACTAGGAAGATGGTGTTTTCTTTTGGGACATCAGTTATAAGTGTAGTAAGAGTCAGAAGTTTTGGATAATTACTTTTTTACCCGAATCCATTTTTTTATTCTACCCCCCTTCCTGATTAGGAATAAGCATCTCTCTATCGACAAGATAAAAAAGAGTTTCTTTCTCCTTCTGAGAAATCGGGTAAATCAAAAAAAATTTATCCCTACTTTATGACATATTCATATTATAGAACAACGAAAAATATATAAAAAAATATAGAAAAAAAAATAAAATATAAAAACAAATCAAATTCAAATATAGAATATATAATCAAATAATCAAACTAAGAAGAATATAAGAATGAATATAGAATGATAATAAAGAATAATAAGAATATAGAATATAAATTATTTCTATTTACCGAGAACCCCTGTTTTTCACTAGGAATCCCTGTTTTGTTTGTTGGATAAGATTGGTTAAAGTCGCGAATTCATAAAAAATTCTTTTCTTTCAAAACAAACAAAGGTTTTTTGAAAGAAAAGATATAAATAAAATTAAGGATGGGAAAAGAAGAATAAAATTTATGAAAGTGGACTGTCATACATATTCGTGTAGAAAGAGGAATAGGTAAACTTCATTTAGTTCTACATTCCTTGTACTTATTTATTTTTATTATTAAGTACTTTAATATTAAGAATATTAAGATTATATTCATATTTTTTATAATAGGTAGACGTATCATAAGATATCTTTATAATTATAATAGGTACAAATATGAAATCGAGGTACCCGTTCTATGATAGATTTTAACTTTCCCTCTATTTTGGTTCCTTTAGTGGGCCTAGTCTTTCCGGCAATCGCAATGGCTTCTTTATCTCTTTATGTCCAAAGAAATAAGATTGTCTAAAAATGATGGGACCAAATCTCATCAATTTATTTCAACGCTGGATCATCATACAAATACTTTTTTAGTGTAATATGGTAGGATATATGATATGTGGCCTTTCCGAAAACAAACGGAAAAATTGTTATGTATACTGATGCATAATATATGCATTAATGTATGTATATGCGGTTATAGCTTAATCAATATCAATTAAATTAAAAATGATCAGCAAATATTTTTTTTTTAATCTTTGAAATAGAAACTCAATGTATCTAACCAATTATTCCTAATGGTTCATGTCAGAATACTGCTAGTTGATGGAAGTTATTTCGGAATCAAGCAAGAAAAGTCAAATCTATTTGGGTTATTTTCTCAATTCTAATCGAATGCAACTGGATCTAGTATAGTATGAATTGGCGATCAGAACATATATGGATAGAACTTATAACGGGGTCTCGAAAAACAAGTAATTTTTGCTGGGCCTGTATCCTTTTTTTAGGTTCACTAGGATTCTTAGTGGTTGGAACTTCCAGTTATCTTGGTAGGAATCTGATATCCGTATTTCCTTCTCAGGAAATTGTTTTTTTCCCACAAGGGATCGTGATGTCTTTCTATGGGATCGCAGGTCTATTCATTAGTTCTTATTTGTGGTGCACAATTTCATGGAATTTAGGTAGTGGTTATGACCGATTCGATAGAAAAGAAGGGATAATGTGCTTTTTTCGTTGGGGATTCCCTGGAAAAAATCGTCGCATCTTCTTTCGTTTCTTTCTGAAAGATATCCAATCAATCAGAATAGAGGTGGGAGAGGGTCTTTTTACTCGTCGTGTCCTTTATATGGAAATCCGGGGTCAAGGAGCCATTCCCTTGACTCGTACTGATGATAATTTTAATCCACGAGAAATTGAACAAAAAGCTGCCGAATTGGCCTATTTCTTGCGCGTACCAATTGAATGAAATGAACTGAAGAAGAAATCTCAGCATGAGAGAAGAACTTACTAATTATCTTTTTAAGACAACTGCAGCTTCTTAAAAATGTTCATTCCGACAAAGGATGCTATATTCTATTTTACCGTTCCGTTGAGGCAGCAGTTCACATACATTATACATCTCAAATACAAATAAAAAAACCAGGAGGACGCATAAAGAATAAAAAAAATATAATAATTATATAATTATTAATTATAATATAATAATAATTTATATATAATATATATTAAGTATTAAGAATAAGTATTAAGAATTTAAGTATTAATATAAACTATAAACTATTTGTACACCAAAAGTACACCAAAATATACGCATATACATGGCCCCCAGCTTAACTCTTTTATACTAATTAAAGGTCTAATAAGTTTCATTAAGAAGTCTAATCTAAGTTAAGTATAGATTCATCAAATATCTTACCCTTACCTTTTGTTTTCGTAAAAACAGAATTCTTCCTTTTAGTTCCCTGATTTTGAATTGATACCCTATCCCCGTGCTGCGATTAAAAAGTTAAATCTTTCGAATTCGAAATAGAAATAAAAGAATTAAAGGATCTGGTAGGGTTCGTCTTAAAATAAAAATAATATTCGTTACTTAAAATGGATTTTCGAGTCTTCATCGAAAGGAATAAATGAAGATGGAATTGGTTACAATTTTCCTAATTGGTATTTCTGGAATCTGGAAAGAATATTTACTTCTTTTTTTTTCATTCGAAAAGGTCCCTTCTTCGATGTTCTATTCTAGATACAAAGACCTTAATTCTGACACAAAAACAAAAATAGGAAAAGACCCATAAATTCGATACCTTGTTCTTGTTATAGTTATAGGTTCTTGTTATAGAACTCGCGCTTCATAGAAATCTAAGATAGAATCAACGAATGAAACAGGTTCATTAACATCACAGATACATAATGAAAAAAAAAGAAAGCATTACGCTTCCCTCCCATATCTTGTGTCTATACTCTTTTTGCCCTGGTGGGTTTCTCTCTCATTTAAGAAAAGTCTAGAAACTTGGATTATTAATTGGTGGAATACCAGGCAATCCGAAATCCTTTTGAATGATATTCAAGAGAAAAATGTTCTAGAAAATTTTATGTAATTAGAAGAACTATTCCTGTTGGACGAGATGATAAAGCAGTACTCGGACACATATATACAAGGGCAAGGGCTTCATATAGGAATGCACAAGGAAACAATACAATTGGTCAAAAGACACAATGAATCTCATTTCCATATAATTTTGCATTTATCGACAAATCTAATCTGTTTCGCTATTCTAAGTAGTTATTTTATTCTGGGTAATGAAGAACTTTTCATTCTTAATTCTTGGATTCAGGAATTTCTCTATAACTTAAGTGACACAATAAAAGCTTTTTCTATTCTTTTAGTTACTGATTTATGGATCGGATTCCACTCGACCCATGGTTGGGAACTAATGATTGGTTCGATATACAACGATTTTGGATTGGCTCAGAACGATCAAATTATATCTGGTCTTGTTTTCACTTTCCCAGTGATTCTAGATACAATTGTGAAATATTGGATCTTCCATTTTTTAAATCGTGTATCTCCTTCCCTTGTAGTAATTTATCATTCAATGAATGAATGAAGAATTCATTAGATTTCTTGATATCAATCAAATCAGACTTTTGCTTCGTGTATAAAGAAATCGTTTTAAATCTTACTTATTTTTTATACTTCTACCTTTTCAGTTCAAGGTATTCATACCATATTCCACCAGTACAATTCTTTCAGTACAATCAATACAATGGCAAACTTGTGGATAGGGAATTCTACTAGCTACCTATCGAATTTATTGTAGAAATTCCGGGATCTATGATTGGACTATGCAAAATAGAAATACTTTTTCTTGGGTAAAAGAACAGATGACTCGATCCATTTCTTTATCGATCATGATATATGTAATAACTCGAGCATCTATTTCAAATGCATATCCCATTTTTGCGCAGCAGGGTTATGAAAATCCACGAGAAGCGACTGGTCGAATTGTATGTGCCAATTGCCATTTAGCTAATAAGCCCGTGGATATTGAAGTTCCGCAAGCTGTACTTCCTGATACTGTATTTGAAGCAGTTGTTCGAATTCCTTATGATATGCAACTGAAACAAGTTCTTGCTAATGGTAAAAAGGGAGCTTTAAATGTGGGAGCTGTTCTTATTTTACCCGAGGGATTCGAATTAGTCCCCCCCGATCGTATTTCTCCCGAAATGAAAGAAAAGATGGGCAATCTTTCTTTTCAGTCTTATCGTCCTAATAAAAAAAATATTCTTGTGATAGGTCCTGTTCCCGGTCAGAAATATAGTGAAATCGTC